TTTCATGTAAATAGGGGCAAGAGAGCGCTATGAAAAACTGGTGGTTCAATTCGATGTTATCTAAGGGTAAGGGGGAATTCGAATACAGGTGTGGGTTAAGTAAATCAATGGATAGTCTTGGTCCTATTAAAAATACCAGTGTAAGCGAGGACTCGGCTAGAAATGATAAGGATAAAAACATTCCTAGTTGGAGTGACAGTTCGAGTTCCAGTAATGTTGATCATTTGGTTGGTCTCAGGGACATTCGGGATTTCATCACGGATGACACTTTTTTTGTTAAGGATAGTAATAGGGACAGTTATTCCATATATTTTGATATTGAAAATCAAATTTTGGAGATTGACAATGATCCTTCTTTTCTGAGTGAACTAGAAAGTTCTTTTTATAGTTTTCGTAATTATAGGAATAATGGATCTAAAAGTGATGATCCCGACTATGATCGTTACATGTATGATACTAAATCGAGTTGGAATAATCACATTCATAATTGCGTTGACTCTTATCTTCATTCTCAAATCTGTATTTTTAGTCACATTTTAAGTAGTAGTGACTGTTACAGTGACAGTTCCATTTATAATTTCATTTGTGGTGAAAGTGTAAATAGTAGTGAAAGCGAAAGTTCCAATATAAAAACTAGCACGAATGGTAGTGATTTAACTATAAGAGAAAGTTCTAATGATCTCGATGTAACTCAAAAATACAGGCATTTGTGGGTTCAATGCGAAAATTGTTATGGATTAAATTATAAGAAATTTCTTAAGTCAAAAATGCATATTTGTGAACAATGCGGATATCATTTGAAAATGAGTAGTTCAGATAGAATCGAACTTTCGGTTGATCCAGGTACTTGGGATCCGATGGATGACGACATGGTCTCTGTGGATCCCATTGAATTTCATTCCGAAGAGGAACCTTATCAAAATCGTATTGATTCTTATCAAAGAAAGACAGGATTAACGGAGGCTGTTCAAACAGGTACAGGGCAACTAAACGGGATTCCCATCGCAATTGGGGTTATGGATTTTCAGTTTATGGGGGGTAGTATGGGATCCGTAGTAGGCGAGAAAATCACCCGTTTGATCGAGTATGCTGCCAATAAATTTTTACCTCTTGTTCTGGTGTGTGCTTCCGGAGGAGCACGCATGCAAGAAGGAAGTTTGAGCTTGATGCAAATGGCTAAAATATCTTCCGCTTTATATGATTATCAATCAAATAAAAAGTTATTCTATGTATCAATTCTTACATCTCCTACTACTGGTGGAGTGACAGCTAGTTTTGGTATGTTGGGGGATATCATTATTGCTGAACCTAATGCCTATATTGCATTTGCGGGTAAAAGAGTAATTGAACAAACATTAAAGAAGACAGTACCTGAAGGTTCACAAGGGGCTGAATATTTATTCCATAAGGGCTTATTCGATCCAATCGTACCACGTAATCTTTTAAAAGGCGTTCTGAGTGAGTTATTTCAGCTCCACGCCTTTTTTCCTTTGAATCAAAATTAACTCAAGTAGAGTTCTTACATTAAAGTTTTTTTTGTGGCGAATAATTAGTTAGTTAGTTTATCAGAATCAAAATAAAACAAAACCCGAAGAATTGATTTTTCTTTGATGACATAAGATTTTATTGTAGAAAGAATCATGCGGATAATTATTTTTTTTTTTACCGATATTACGGATTAGTAATCAGTAAACCTCTCTCAACAAAACAACATAAAAAGAGAATTCTTCCTTAGAATTAGGAGGCAAGAAGGCAAATAAAACGAATTTCATGTTCCCCTCTTGCGTATGTATATATAATTCAAATAGAGAAAATATAGAATCTTGCACCTTTCTATATCTCCCAACAAGTCCCATTTTCCCTAAGAATCCCTGCGGTTGGATCGGATTCTAACGAATCGTTCGGGAATTTGTAAGAAACTTTTTTTGATTTTTTTGATTAAAAAAGCAATTAGATATTCAAAAAGAAATTAGAAGCTAAGAACAACCGAAGAAGAAAAATAAAATAAGTAAGAATAATAAAGAAAATGGATTATCATACAGATATTTCATGGAGAAAGATGCGTTTATTTAGTTCTATATTCCTTGCACTTAGTATAGATACTCATTTAGTATACTTATATACGAATTAGAATATGATACGAATTAGAATATGAATTCTAATTATTATAGGATATCTTTATACCAATAACAGGTACAAATATTAAATCGAGGTACCCTTTCTATGACAATTCTCAACAACTTTCCCTCTATTTTGGTGCCTTTAGTGGGCCTAGTATTTCCGGCAATTGCAATGGCTTCTTTATTTCTTCATGTTCAAAGAAATAAGATTTTTTAAATCCGATGGGGCCAAATGTCATCTAGTTTTTTTTTTTTTTTTTTCAAGACTTAACGAACACAGATATCAATTTAGTAGAATATTGTAGAAGACTAACAGGTGGCTTTCTCCAAACAGAAACGAAAGAGCTTTTATGCATGCGTAAACATGATATATAGGTAAATGAATTCTAGCTATTTTCAACAATAGGCGAGATCCGAGCTCATGTCTGCGATGAAAGTCAATGTATCTATATATATGTAGCTATCTATAGGGAATCATATGAACGGGATGCTCTTATTTTATTATATCTAACCAATTCGATAAATTATTGCTAAAAGTTCACATCAGAATAGTACTAGTTGATGAGAGTTACTTCGGAAACAAAAAAAAATAAAGTCAAATTGATTTTGGTTATTCCCTCAATTCCAATAAAATGCAGCTGGATCTAGTATGTATGAGTTGGCGATCAGAATATATATGGATAGAATTTCTAGCAGGATCTCGCAAAACAAGTAATTTCTGCTGGGCCTTTATCCTTTTTTTAGGTTCATTAGGATTCTTATTGGTTGGAATTTCTAGTTATCTTGATAGGAATTTGATAGCTTTATTTCCATCTCAGCAAATAAATTTTTTCCCACAAGGGATTGTGATGTCTTTCTATGGGATCGCGGGTCTCTTTATTAGTTCCTATTTGGGGTGCACAATTACATGGAATGTAGGTAGCGGTTATGATCGATTTGATAGAAAAGAAGGAATAGTGTGTATTTTTCGTTGGGGATTTCCTGGAAAAAATCGCCGCATCTTTCTACGATTCCTTATGAAAGATATTCAGTCCATCAGAATAGAAGTTAAAGAGGGTATTTATGCTCGTCGTGTCCTTTATATAGAAATCAGAGGCTTGGGGGCCATTCCCTTGAATCGTACTGACGAGAATTTGACTCCACGAGAAATTGAGCAAAAGGCTGCGGAATTGGCCTATTTCTTGCGTGTACCAATTGAAGGATTTTGAAAAATGAACTGAAGAATAAATGCTTTCTTAGCAGGAGAAAAAGCCCAAGAATCCTCTTTTTTCTATAGCATAACTTACTTAATTGAAGTTTCTTCAGAACGCCCGGTTGGACCAAAGCAAGGCAAATGTGTACGGAACAGCCATAACATAAAACGAAACTGTTTTTTTGTCTACAAAAAAATTGTTTTTTTTGCGTATGGAAATCCCCACTCAATTCAATTCAGTAACAAAAGAAGTAAGAAATCAAAATAATAGATTCATCCCATATATCAAAACAGTTCGGAATAAAAAATTTATCTTTTTATTTTCAATATTTGGAATTGATACGTTAGATATGGATAGATCATATCTTGTAAATTATCTCTATTTTCTTTTGTCAATCGACCCTTTTCTTTTATCCTTTCTTTTGTCTTTCTTAATGACCAAAGAATTGGATCTCGTAGAATGAGAACTTTTCTGTCTTTTTTTTCCACTCATTTTTGATCATCACAATATTCTTCAGAAAATTCTCTCAAATATTCCTGGATTATGCTCTGGGGCCGGGGAGCCCGCGAAAAATTTTTTCGAAATATTTGATATTTTCCTTTTTATTTTAATAGAAAGGAAGTTCTTTCATTTCGAAATCCGCATAATATTCATTATTTGAACATTCATCGAAAGGGGGAATTGCTTCGAATATTTGATCAATTGAGATATCTGGAAACAATATTTTTTGATTATTTCTTCATTCGAATTCGAAGTGGATTCTTCTTCTATTTCGGTATTTTTTCTACACTAGATTCAAGGACTAACCGCTGAATCACAACTAAAAAACATAAACTAGCTTCATAGGCGCGATACCTTGTAATAGAACTCATGCTTGATAGAAACATTAGATCGCATCGAATCTACGAATGAGGTGGGTTCATTAACAAGTCACAGATGAAAAAATGACAAAAAAGAACGCATCCATTCCCCTTCGATATCTTTTATCTATAGTATTTTTAGTCTTTTTGCCCTGGTGGATCTCTCTCTCATTTAATAAAAGTCTGGAATCATGGGTTACTAATTGGTGGAATACTAGGCAATCCGAAACTTTTTTGAATGATATTCAAGAAAAGAGTATTCTCGAAAAATTCATAGAATTAGAAGAATTATTCCTCTTGGACGAAACGATAAAGGAATTTCCGGAAAGACATCTCGAAAAGCTTCGTATAGGGCTTCAGAAAGAAACAATCCAATTGATCAAGATGCACGATGAGGATCATATCCATACGATTTTGCACTTCTCGACAAATACAATCGGTTTCGTTATTCTAAGTGGTTATTCTATTCTGGGTAATGAAGAACTTGTTATTCTTAACTCTTGGGTTCAAGAATTCCTATATAATTTAAGCGACACAATAAAAGCCTTTTCGATTCTTTTAGTAACTGATTTATGTATCGGATTCCATTCGCCCCACGGTTGGGAACTAATGATTGGCTATGTCTACAACGATTTTGGATTTGCTCATAATGATCAAATCATATCTGGTCTTGTTTCCACTTTTCCAGTCATTCTAGATACAATTTTTAAATATTGGATTTTCCGTTATTTAAATCGTGTATCTCCGTCACTTGTAGTGATTTATCATTCAATGAATGACTGAAAAACGATTCACTAATCCAATTATAATCTTTCTGACTTTGTACA